TTTATTTTTTATATGAAAATAAATTAGAAATGGTTTTATTTTTATTTAAATTATATTTATTTAAATTTAATAAAATAAGATAAATTAATTTAAATATTAAAAATTATTTAAATAAATTTAAATTATATATATATATATATATATACATATATAAAATTTAATTAAATATTAATTTTTAAAATTTAATAATTTAACAGAAAGAAAATAAATAATAATTCCTAAATTTATAATACATTTAAAATTAATATACATTGTTTACTAGGAATTTTTTTTTTAAACTTAATATTATAAAATAAATTGAGAGAGAAATATTAAATTTTTAATAATTACTATTAATTTTATGTAAATTATTTAATTAATATAAATTATATGAAATTAATTTAAATAGTATTAATTTAATATAATAAATTTAAATTATATATATATATATACATATATAARATTTAAWTAATTTAATTAAATATTATTATAAAAAAAAAAAAAAAAAACTATGTATAAAATTATACATATAAATAAAAAAATTATGATTTATTTAATTTATTTTAAATTTATTTTACATATTAATTTTAGTGTTAATAAATAATTATTTTAATATTAATTATTTTTTTTAGTAGTAATTAATATTAAAAATTTAAGAAATTAAGATTTAGTAATATTAAAATTTAATAACTAATTTTGTGCCAGCAGTTGCGGTTATACAAAAATTAAAATAAATTTTTTTAGTTATTAATAATCAATTTAAATATAATAATTTTAAAAGTTAAATTATTAAGTGAAATTTTAATTTATTTTAATTTATTTTAATTTATTTAATTGATATTTAATAAAATTTTATAAAAAACTAGGATTAGATACCCTATTATTAAAATTTAAATTTAAATACTAAAATAGTATATAATTTTTTATTGAAACTTAAGTAAAATGGCGGTATTTTAGTTTATTTAGAGGAATCTGTTTAATAATTGATAATCCACGAATAAATTTACTTAATTTATTATTTTGTATATCGTTGTTAAAAAAATATTTTTTAAAGATTATAATATTTTAAAAATAAGATTTTAAATTAAATCAGATCAAGATGCAGATTATAATTAAGAATATAATGGATTACAATAATTTTAATTATAATGAATTTTAATTTTAAAAAATTAATTGAAGGTGGATTTAAATGTAATTTTAATTATTTTATTAAAATGATTATAAATTAAAATATGTACATATTGCCCGTCGCTTTCATATATAAATTGGAATAAGTCGTAACAAAGTAGAGGTACTGGAAAGTGTTTCTAGAAAGATCAAATTAGAGCTTGGTAAAGTATTTCTTTTACATTGAAATGATATTAATTATATTTAATTAATTTGGGGGAATAAATTAAATATATTATAAATTAATAAAAATAATTTTAAATTAATAATTTAATTGGGGTTAAAGTATTATTTAAAGAAAAAATTATTAATTTTATAGTTAATTAAGTATTGTAAAAGAATTTTGAAATAATTGAAAATTAATTTATTAAAAAGTAAATTTTACTTATTGTATCTTGTGTATCAGAGTTTATTAATTATTTTTAATTTATTATTAATTTCTCGAATTTAAAAGAGTTAATTAATTATAAAAGTTATTATTGTAAAAATATTTTAAATAATTATTTTGAAATGAAATGTTATTCGTTTTTAAATATATCTAGTTTTTTTAGAAAAAAATTTAATTTTAAAAATAAAAATAAATAATATTAAATTATAAATTTTATTAATTTTTATTTTTTATATTTTAAGGGATAAGCTTTAAATTAAATTTTTATAATTTATTTTTGTTTTATTGAAAATTTTATAATTTATATTATTAATAAATTTTAATTTATTATAAATAATTTCATTTAATATTAAAATTTAAAATAATTTTTAATTTTATATAAAAAAAAATTAATTTAATATTATAATTTAAATTATAATGATAAAATTAGTATATAAAATTAAAATAATAATATTTATTTATTTTTAATTTAATTAATTAAAAGGAATTCGGCAAATATTTATATTCACTTGTTTAACAAAAACATGTCTTTTTGTTTTAATTTAAAGTCTAATCTGCCCACTGATAAAATTATTAAAGGGCTGCAGTATATTGACTGTACAAAGGTAGCATAATCATTAGTCTCTTAATTGGTGACTTGTATGAAGGATTGAATGAAATATAGACTGTCTCTTAATTAATTTATAGAATTTAATTTTTTATTTAAAAAGTTAAAATTTTTTAAAAAGACGAGAAGACCCTATAGAGTTTTATTATTTTATTTATTATTTTTTATTTTTAAGTTTATTTTTATTTATAGGTAAGATTATTTTATTGGGGTGATAGAAAAATATATTTAACTTTTTTTATATTTAAAACATAAATAATTGATTATTTGATCCAATTTTATTGATTATAAGATTAAATTACCTTAGGGATAACAGCGTAATTTTTTTTTTTAGTTCAAATAAAAAATAAAGTTTGCGACCTCGATGTTGGATTAAGATAAAATTTAAATGTAAAAGTTTGAAATTTTTGATCTGTTCGATCATTAAAATCTTACATGATCTGAGTTCAAACCGGTGTAAGCCAGGTTGGTTTCTATCTTTTAATAATTTAGATATTTTAGTACGAAAGGATCAGATATTTTAATTAAATTATTTTTATTGAGTATTATTAATGTTATTATTATAAAAAAAATTAAATATTATACTATTTTGGCAGAATAATGTAGTGTTTTTAGAGTTCACTTATATATAATATTATAATTATATAAATAGTATATGTTTTTTTTTGATATTATTATAATTATTTTTGGTTTATTAATTTTAATTTTGGGTTTATTAATTGGGGTTGCTTTTTTAACTTTATTAGAACGTAAGATTTTAGGTTATATTCAAATTCGTAAAGGTCCCAATAAGGTTGGGTTTATTGGAATTATACAACCTTTTTCTGATGCGATTAAATTATTCACTAAAGAACAAACTTATCCTTTTTATTCTAATTATTTTTCTTATTATTTTTCCCCCATTATTAGATTTATTTTATCTTTAATGATTTGAATATTAATTCCTTATTATTTTAATATAATTAGTTTTAATTTAGGGATTTTATTTTTTTTTTGTTGTATTAGTTTAGGGGTTTACAGATTAATAATTGCTGGTTGATCTTCTAATTCTAAATATGCTTTATTGGGTAGATTACGATCAGTAGCGCAAAGTATTTCTTATGAAGTTAGATTGGCTTTAATTTTTATATCTAGAATTATCATGATTATGGATTTTAATTTAATAAAATTTATAGAATATCAAAATTTAATTTGATTTATATTTATTATATTTCCTTTATCTTTAATATGAATATCTTCAATAATAGCTGAAACTAACCGTACTCCTTTTGATTTTGCTGAGGGTGAAAGAGAGTTAGTTTCTGGGTTTAATGTTGAATATAGAAGAGGGGGTTTTGCTTTGATTTTTTTAGCTGAATATTCTAGAATTTTATTTATAAGAATATTGTTTATTTTAATATATATGGGTGGTTATAATATAAATTTATTATTTTATTTAAAATTAGTTTTTATTTCTTTTTTATTTATTTGGGTTCGTGGAACATTACCTCGATATCGTTATGATAAGTTAATATATTTAGCTTGAAAAAGATATTTACCAATTTCTTTAAATTTTTTATTGTTTTTTATAGGGTTAAAAATTTTTTTAATTTAAAATAAATTAAATAAATGTTTTAAATTATTTTTAGTATAAATTAATAGAATTATTTTATATTCTTTCTTAAGTTTTCAAAACAAATGCTTTACAAGCTCATTAATTAGTTAAATAATATATTATCTCAATATTTATTTAAAATTGGGTTTAAAATAAAATATGAAAAATAAGAAAATGTTAATAATTGTCCAGTTATAATGTAAGGTTCTTCAACAGGTCGTGCTCCAATTCAAGTTAATAAAATAATTATAGTTACTATTGATCAAAATAATATTTGATTTAATGGGTAAAATTGAATTCCTTGTATTTTTTTATTAAATGTGAATGGTAGAATTATTAAAATTATAATTGATATAATTAAACCGATCACTCCTCCTAATTTATTTGGGATGGATCGTAGAATAGCATATGCAAATAAAAAATATCATTCTGGTTGAATGTGAACAGGTGTGACTAGTGGATTTGCAGGGATAAAATTATCTGGATCTCCCAATAAATATGGATTTGTTAAAGTTAGTAAAATTAAAATAAATGTTATAATAGTAAATCCAATTAAATCTTTAAATGTAAAAAATGGATGGAATGGAATTTTATCTAAATTTCTATTTATACCTAGTGGATTATTAGATCCTGTTTGATGTAAAAATAATAAGTGAATTATTGATATTATAGTTAAAATAAAAGGTAATAGGAAATGAAATGTATAGAATCGTGTTAAAGTAGCATTATCTACTGCAAAACCTCCTCAAATTCAATTTACTATTATATTTCCTAAGTATGGAATTGCTGATAATAAATTAGTAATTACTGTTGCTCCTCAAAAGGATATTTGTCCTCAAGGTAGGACATAACCTATAAATGCTGTTGCTATTAATAATAATAATATAATTACTCCCACTATTCAGGTATTTTTTAAATTAAAAGATTCATAATAAATTCCTCGTCCAATGTGTAAGTAAATACAAATAAAAAAAATTGATGCCCCATTAGCGTGTATTGTTCGAATTAATCAACCATAATTAACATTTCGACAAATATAATTAACTCTATAAAAAGCTATTTCAATATTAGCTGTATAATATATAGTTAAAAATAATCCTGTTAAAATTTGGATTATTAAACATAAAGCTAGTAGTGATCCAAAATTTCACCAAGATGAGATATTAGTTGGGGTTGGTAAATCAATTAATGATCCATTAATAATTTTAATAATTGGGTGTTTTTTTCGTACATTAAAAAATTTTTTATTTATCATTAGTTTTTATATTAAATTTTACATAGATCGTAAAGGTCCATATAAGATATTAGTAATTTTTACAATAGCTACTAATGAAACAAATAAATAAATAATTAATAATATTATTAATATATAATTATTATTATTATATATTTTATTTAAATTAATGTTATTTTCATTATTGAAAAATTCAATATTTATTAAATTATTATTTTCTCTTATATCATTCGAAAAATTTAATCAGTTTATATTAATTCATTTATATTTTATTATATAAATAATTATTTGATTTAATATGATAATAATTAAACATATAATTATAAATATTTTTATATAAAATGATAAATTAAAAATTTCATTTGATGCAACTCTTGATACATAAATAAATATTACTAGTAATCCACCTAAAAATGTTAAAAATAGAATATATGAGAATCAATATGTTTTAATTATTATCCCTGATAAAATACATATAAATAAAGTTTGAATTAAAATTATTAATCCAATAGATAAGGGATGATTAAGAAATATTATTATTAATGAAATTATTAATATAATTATAGATAACGATAATTTGATTTCAAGGAATAGTTTAATAAAAATTATAATTTTGGAGATTATTGATAAAGATTTTTCTTTTTCTTTGAAGTTTTTAAAGAAATTTCTTAATTTTGATTTACAAGACCAATGTTTTATTTAAACTATAAAAACTAATGATAGTTAAATATATGTATATTATTATTATTATTATATTTATTATTGGTAATTTAATTTTTATTTCTAAATATAAACATTTATTAATTATTTTATTAAGATTAGAGTTTATAGTTTTAAGAGTTTTTTTTTTTTTTTTATTTTATTTATTGATATTTAATTATGAATTATATATATTAATGGTATTTTTAGTTTTTTCTGTTTGTGAGGGGGCTTTAGGTTTATCAATTTTAGTTTCATTAATTCGAACTCATGGTAATGATTATTTTAAGAGATTTAATTTGTTATAATTATTTTTATTAGTATTCATGATAAAATTTTTATTTTTGTTAATTTTTATAATTCCTTTATGTTTTATTAAAAATATATTTTGAATGGTTCAAATAATATTATTTTTTATAATATTTATATTTATAAATATAAATTTAAATATTAATAATTATTTTAATATTTCTTATATGTTTTCTTGTGATATTATATCTTATGGGTTAATTTTATTGAGAATTTGAATTTGTGTTTTAATAATTATATCAAGAGAAAATTTATATAAAATAGGATTTTATTATAATTTTTTTTTATTTAATATTTTATTATTATTGTTATTTTTATTTATAACTTTTTCTTCTATAAATTTATTTCTTTTTTATTTATTTTTTGAGGGTAGTTTAATTCCCACATTGATATTAATTATTGGTTGAGGTTATCAGCCAGAGCGTATTCAAGCTGGGATATATTTATTATTTTATACTTTATTTGCTTCTTTACCTTTATTAATGGGAATTTTTTATGTTTTTAATGAAATAAATTGTATTATAATTTATTTTTTAAAATTTTTTAATTTAAATTATTATTTATTATATTTTAGAATGATTTTAGCTTTTTTAGTTAAAATACCTATATATATAACTCATTTATGGTTACCTAAAGCTCATGTTGAAGCTCCTGTTTCAGGTTCTATAATTTTAGCTGGAATTATGTTGAAATTAGGTGGTTATGGTTTATTACGAATTTTAATTTTTATACAAGAAATTAATTTAAAGTTAAATTATATTTTAATTATTATTAGATTATTAGGGGGATTTTATATTAGTTTAAATTGTTTTTGTCAAGTAGATATTAAATCTTTAATTGCTTATTCTTCAGTAGCTCATATAAGACTTGTAATTTGTGGTATTATAATTATAAATTATATGGGATTTATAGGTTCTTATTTATTGATAATTGGTCATGGTCTTTGTTCTTCTGGGATATTTTGTTTAGCTAATATTAATTATGAGCGTATTAATAGTCGTAGTCTTTTAATTAATAGGGGTATGATTAATTTTATACCTTCTATAAGATTATTATGATTTCTCTTATTATCTTCTAACATAGCAGCTCCCCCCTCTCTTAATTTAATGGGGGAAATTATATTAATTAATAGATTAATTAGATGATGTTTTTTAAGAATATTAATATTAATATTTATTTCTTTTTTTAGTGCTGGCTATAGTTTATATTTATATTCTTATGTACAACACGGTAAATATTATTGTGGGGCATATAGATTTTATACTGGTGTGTGTCGTGAATATTTATTGTTAATCTTACATTGATTACCTTTAAATATTTTAATTTTAAAAATTGATTATTTTATGATTTGATTTTATTTAAATAATTTAATTAAAATATTGATTTGTGGTATCAAAAATATGAGTGTTTATTCATTTTAAATTATTAATAAAAATTATTTTTCTATTTGTTTTTTTTTTTTTTTTATTTTATTTATTTTTTCAATAGTTAATTTTTTTTTTATGATTTATTTTATTATGAATAATATGGTAATATTTTTAGAATGAGAAATTATTTCATTTAATTCTTTAAGAATTGTAATATCAATTTTATTAGATTGAATGTCTTTATTATTTATAATATTTGTTTCTTTAATTTCATCAGTTGTTATTTTTTATAGAAAAAGATATATAAGTTCAGAATTAAATTTAAATCGTTTTATTATTTTAGTTTTAATGTTTGTTTTTTCAATAATTTTATTAATTATTAGTCCTAATATAATTAGAATTTTATTGGGTTGAGATGGATTGGGGTTGGTTTCTTATTGTTTGGTTATTTATTATCAAAATTTAAAGTCTTATAATGCTGGTATATTAACTGCATTATCTAATCGAATTGGTGATGTTTTAATTTTAATGGTAATTTCTTGAATAATAAATTTTGGTAGATGAAATTACATTTTTTATTTAGAATTTATGAAAAATGATTTTTATATAATGTTTATCAGAATAATAATTATTTTAGCGGCTATAACAAAAAGAGCTCAAATTCCTTTTAGATCTTGATTACCTGCTGCTATAGCAGCTCCCACACCTGTTTCAGCTTTAGTTCATTCATCTACTTTAGTTACGGCGGGGGTTTATTTATTAATTCGTTTTAATTTATTATTAGTTGATAGTTTATTTTTAAAATTTTTATTATTATTATCTAGACTAACTATATTGATGGCTGGGATTTCTGCAAATTATGAATTTGATTTAAAAAAAATTATTGCATTATCAACTTTAAGTCAATTAGGTTTGATAATAAGAATTTTAAGATTAGGTTTTCCCTTATTGGCTTTTTTTCATTTATTAACTCACGCTATATTTAAAGCTTTGTTATTTTTATGTGCTGGTGTAATTATTCACATAATAAATGATATACAAGATATTCGTTATATGGGTGGTATTAGATTATATATTCCAATAACTTGTTTATGTATAAATATTTCTAATATAGCTTTATGTGGTATTCCTTTTTTGTCTGGTTTTTATTCAAAGGATTTAATTTTAGAAATAGTTAGATTTAGAAATTTAAATTTTTTAATTTTTTTATTGTACTATGTTTCAACAGGTTTAACTATATTTTATAGAGTTCGTTTAATAATATATTTAATAATTAATGATTTTAATTTATTAAATATTTATAATTTATATGACGAAGATTATTTAATATTAAAAAGTATAATTGTTTTATTATTTATAAGAGTAGTTAGAGGTAGTATATTAATATGGGTAATTTTATATTATCCTTATTTAATTTATTTACCTTTTAATTTGAAAATAATAGTTATTTATTTTATTTTATTTGGTTTTATTTTAGGTTATTTAGTTAGTAATATGAATATTCATTCATTAAATAAATATTTAATAACTTATAATTTGAGAAGTTTTTTATGTTTAATGTGATTTATACCTAATTTAAGAACTTATGGTTTAAGTTATTATTTTTTAAATTATGGTCAAAAATTATTAAAGGATGTTGATTTTGGCTGAAGAGAAGTGTATAGAGGTTGGGGGATGTTTAATATTTTAAAAAATTATTCAATTTTTTATAATATTTTTCAAATGAATAATTTTAAAATTTATTTATTTAGATTTATTATATGAATTTTAATTTTTTTAATTATATTAATTTTAATAATTTATTTAAATAGCTTATATTTAGAGTTTAATATTGAAGATATTAAGGAGGTAGAATTATCTTTAAATAAATATTTATAAAAATGATTTATTTTTATTTTTACAATGAAAATGTAATGTTTTTTTAAACTAATAAATAAATAAAGAAATATTAATGGAATTTAACCACTAAAAATTAAGTTAGCAGCTTAATTTTATAATTTATATATTTCTTTAATTGGAATTAATTATTCAATTTTATCATTAACAGTAATATACCTCTATTTTGGTTTCAATTAAATAAATAAGGAGTATTAAAACTCTTCTTTTAAGTCGAAATTAAATGCAAATTTGCTTCTTATTTAATAAGATATATTAATTTATTTAATATTTTTTGAATGCAAATCAAATGTTTTATATAAACTAAAATCCTTAATTTAATTTGTTCAATTTAATATATTTTGATTTCATTCATGATATAAACCAATTAATAAAATAATAATAAAAAAAAATCTAATTTTTATTCATGAAAAAAAATTTACTGTTTTAAATAATTTGATAATTGGAAAAATTAGTGCAATTTCAACATCAAAAATTAAAAAAATTATTGTAATTAAAAAAAAGTGTAGAGAAAAAGGAATACGTGCAGATGATTTTGGGTCAAATCCACATTCAAATGGGGAACATTTTTCTCGATCTATATATGATTTTTTTGATAAAATAATAGATAAAATTATTATTATATTAGAAATTAATATGATTATAGTTGAAATTAAAGTTATTAAAATAATTATTTATATTAAAAATATTTAATCTTTCTGATTGGAATTCAGATATACTATTTATATTATATAAATAATTAATTACCTCATCAATAAATAGAGATATATAAAAATAATCATACAACATCTACAAAATGTCAATATCATGCTGCAGCTTCGAATCCAAAATGGTGATTATTAGAGAAGTGTATATTTAAGTGACGTAAAAAACAAATAATAAGAAATATTGTTCCAATTATTACATGTAATCCATGAAATCCTGTTGCTATGAAAAATGTTGATCCGTAAATTCTATCGGCAATAGTAAAAGGGGCTTCTAAGTATTCATATGCTTGTAAAATAGTGAAATAGATTCCTAATATAATAGTTAATAATAATCTTTGTCTACATTGTGAATAATTATTTTCTATTAATCTGTGGTGAGCTCATGTAATAGTAATACCTGAACTAATTAAAATAATTGTGTTTAGTAGTGGGATTTGAAATGGGTTAAAGGCAATAATTCCTATAGGAGGTCATATAGATCCAATTTCAATATTTGGTGATAATCTTCTGTGAAAAAATGCTCAAAAAAATGAAATAAAAAAAAATACTTCTGATACAATAAATAAAATTATACCTCACCGTAAACCTTTTACTACTATAATAGTATGTTTTCCTTGTAATGTTCCTTCTCGTGAAATATCTCGTCATCATTGATATATAGTTAAAATAATAATAAAATATCCAATAATTAATAAATTTATATTAAAATTGTGAAATCATTTAATTACTCCTGTTACTAATACTATCGTACCAATAGCTCCAGTTAATGGTCATGGTCTATAATCTACTAAATGATAGGGATGATTAAAATTAATTTTCATTTGTAGTTAATTTACTTCTCTAGAATATAAAGTTCTTAAAATAGCAATAACATATGATTGAATTACTGCAACTGCTGATTCTAAAATTAATAGTAAAATTTGGATTATAATTAAAAATATAATTATATATGATATTATATTATTTCCCGTTCTTCTTAATAATGTTATTAGTAAGTGACCTGCAATTATATTAGCTGTTAATCGTACAGCTAAGGTTCCTGGTCGGATAATATTTCTAATGGTTTCAATTAACACCATAAATGGTATTAAAATTGTTGGTGTACCTTGTGGGATTATATGTGAAAATATGTGTTGATAATTATTAATTCAACCATATAATATAAATCTTAATCATAAAGGTAGAGAAATAGACAATGAAATAGTTAAATGACTAGTTCTAGTAAAAATATAAGGAAATAATCCTAAAAAATTATTAAATAACACAAAAGAAAATAGTGAAATAAAAATAAGAGTTGATCCATTAAAATATTTATTTTTTAATAAGTTTTTAAATTCATTATGAAGTTTTAATAAAATAAAATTTCACATATAATAGTGACGATTAGGGATTAATCAGAATCTATATGGAATAAAAATTAACCCTAAAATAGTTCTTAATCAGTTAATTGATAAATTAAATAAATTAGTTGAAGGATCAAAAATAGAAAATAAATTACTTATCATATTCAATTTAAATTTTTTATTTTAAAATTTAATTTTTCATTTAATTTTTTATTTAAATTTAATATAATATAATAGTTTATCATATTAAATAAAATAAAAATAAAAATAAAAATAATAAATGAAATTATTCAGTTAATGGGTATTATTTGAGGGATAAAAGAATATTACGTATTTTGTAATTATTTAAATTTGACATATTTATGTTATATTTATTAACTAATTCTTTCATTAGAAGTAAATGTTAATTTACTATAAAATGGTTTAAGAGACCAGTACTTACTTTCAGTCATCTAATGATGAATAATTATTAATTCAATTAATAAAATTTTTAATTGAAATTCTTTCAATTACAATTGGTATAAAACTATGATTAGCCCCACAAATTTCTGAACATTGACCATAATAAATTCCAGGTCGATTAATAAAAAAATTTGTTTGATTTAAACGTCCAGGATTAGCATCTACTTTAATTCCTAATGATGGGATAGTTCACGAGTGAATTACATCTGTTGCTGTGATTAAGATTCGAATTTGATTATTTATTGGTAAAATAATTCGATTATCAACATCTAATAATCGAAAATTATTTTTTGAAATTTCATTTCTAGGGATTATATAAGAATCAAATTCAATGTTATTAAAATCTGAATATTCATATCTTCAATATCATTGATGTCCAATTGATTTTAATGTAATTAAAGGATTATTTAATTCATCTAATAAATATAATAATCGTAAAGAGGGTAATGCAATAAAAATTAAAATAATTGCTGGTAAAATAGTTCAAATTAATTCGATTATTTGTCCTTCTAATAGAAATCGATTAATATATTTATTAAATATTAATCTTAATATTAAATATCCCACTAAAATAGTAATTATAATTAAAATAATTAAAGTATGATCATGAAAAAAAATAATTTGTTCTATTAAAGGTGAAGCTCTATTTTGTAAATTTAAATTTGATCATGTTGCCATTTCTAAAAAAAGGATGATCCTTTATAAATGGGGTTTAAATCCATTACATTTAATCTGTCATATTAGAAGTTTCTTAAGATAGGCAATTCATTATATGAATGTTCAGCTGGTGGTAAATTTTGTAATCATTCGATATTTGAAGATAAATTTAAAGAAAATAAAATTAATCGTTTATTAATTATTGATTCTCAAATAATAATTATTATTATTATTACTGCTAATAATGAAATATAAGATCCTAATGAAGAAATTATATTTCATGAAATGTATGAATCTGGGTAATCTGAGTAACGTCGAGGTATTCCCGCTAATCCTAAAAAGTGTTGGGGAAAAAATGTTAAGTTTACTCCAATAAATATGATAAAAAATTGAATTTTTAACATATAATTATTTAGAGATAATCCTGTGAATAAAGGGTATCAATGAATGAATCCTCCTATAATAGCAAATACAGCTCCCATAGATAAAACATAATGAAAATGTGCTACAACATAATAAGTATCATGTAAAGTGATATCAATTGAAGAATTTGCTAAAATTACTCCTGTTAATCCTCCTACTGTAAATAAAAAAACAAATCCTAATCTTCATAATAATGATGGACTATAATTAAATTGTGTTCCATGTAAAGTAGCTAATCAACTAAAAATTTTAATTCCGGTTGGTACTGCAATAATTATAGTTGCTGAAGTAAAATAAGCTCGGGTATCAATATCTATTCCTACAGTAAATATATGATGAGCTCAAACAATAAATCCTAAAATACCAATTGCCATTATTGCATAGATTATTCCTAAACAACCAAAAGTTTCTTTTTTACCTCTTTCTTGTGAGATAATATGAGAAATTATTCCAAATCCTGGTAAAATTAAAATATAAACTTCAGGATGTCCAAAAAATCAAAATAAATGTTGGTATAAAATTGGATCTCCTCCTCCAGCAGGGTCAAAAAATGATGTATTTAAATTTCGATCTGTTAACAATATAGTAATAGCTCCCGCTAAAACAGGTAAAGATAATAATAGTAGAAATGCTGTAATTCCTACAGCTCAAATAAATAATGGTATTTGATCAAATGATAAATTATTTAATCGTATGTTAATAATTGTTGTAATAAAATTAATAGCTCCTAAAATTGATGAAATTCCCGCTAAATGTAATGAAAAAATAGCTAAATCTACTGATCTTCCTCCGTGAGCAATATTGGAAGATAAAGGTGGATAAACTGTTCATCCTGTTCCTGCTCCATTTTCTACAATTCTTCTAGAAATTAATAATGTGATTGAAGGTGGTAATAATCAAAATCTTATATTATTTATTCGTGGGAAAGCTATATCTGGGGCTCCTAGTATTAAAGGTACTAATCAATTTCCAAATCCTCCGATTATAATTGGTATTACTATAAAAAAAATTATAATGAAAGCATGTGCGGTTACAATAGTATTATAAATTTGATCATCTCCAATTAATGATCCTGGGTTACCTAATTCAGCTCGAATTAATAAACTTAATGAAGTTCCAATTATTCCTGCTCAAATTCCGAAAATAAAATAAAGTGTTCCAATATCTTTATGATTTGTAGAATATAATCATTTTCGCTTTAATAATTTTGTTTTAAATAAAATGGCTGAGTTTTAAGCGATAAATTGTAAATTTATTAACAAGAAAATATTCTTTTTTATTAATTAATTTTAGTCTTATATTCAAAATAAATGATATAAAATTGCAAATTTTAAGTTATAATAAAAATTATTAAGGCTTAAAGAATATATTTCTTTATAAATAATTTTGAAGATTATTAGTTTAATTTAACTTAAAACCTTTCAAAATTTTTAAAAAAAAAATATTGTTCTTAAAATAATACCTAATATTGAAATTATAGAAAAAAAATTTATTTTTTTGAATAATTTATTTTTAATAAAAATTTTAAATCATTTATTTTTAGAATAATTTAATATAAATGAAGAATAAATAATTCGAATATAAAAAAATAATATAATTAAACTTATTATAATAAAAATAAATGCTAAAGAAAAATAATTATTTATTATTAAAAAATTAATTATAATTCATTTAGGGAAAAATCCAATAAAAGGGGGTAATCCTCCAATAGACAGGAAATTAATTAATATATTAATTTTAATTATTGGATTTAAATTTAAAATAAATAATTGATCAATAAAATATATATTTAAATTATAAAAAAAAAAAAATATAATTCCAATTAAAAATGAATATATTATTATGTAAAATATTCATAAATTTTCTCTAATTATAATTGAAAAAATTATTCAACCTAAATTATTAATGGAGGAAAAAGCTAAAATTTTACGCAATGATGTTTGATTCAATCCTCCAATAGCTCCAATAATAATATTTAAAATAATTCTAAAAATTAATAAATTTTTATTAAAATAATATGATATTAAAATTATTGGGGTAATTTTTTGTCATGTTATTAAAATAAAATTATTTAATCATGATAATCCTTCAACAATATTAGGAAATCAGAAATGAAATGGGGCAGCTCCTATTTTCATTAATATTGATGAATTGATTATTAGTGATATAATATTATTAATTTCAAAATTTTTAAAAATAATTATTTTTAAGATAATATAAAAAATAAAATTAATTGATGCAATTGATTGTGTTAAGAAATATTTTAATGCTGCTTCTGAAGCTATTAAATTATTAGATCTTGAAATTAAAGGAATAAATCTTAATAAATTAACTTCTAACCCAATTCAACAACCAAATCATGAATTTGAAGAAATAGAAATTAAAGTACTAAAAATTAAAATAAAAATAAAGAATATTTTATTTGAATTTATATAAAAAATAATAAAAAATATCATTAAATAAATTTTAGAATTAAAAATTCTTTATAATAAATTATTATATTTTAGTGTAAGAAGCACATTAATTTTTGATATTAATAGATATAGTTTAATTCTATAAAATATAAAAAATAAAATAATAAAGATAATTATACAATTATATGATTTATTCTATCAGAATAATCCTTTTATCAGGCACTTTATTTATTTAAAAAAAAGGTATTTCCTTTATGTTTGAGGTATGAACCCAAAAGCTTAATTTAGCTTATTTTTAA